GATCCAATGAAAGAGAAAGGAAAAAAAGAAGATTTTTGTTTTTTAACAATCTGGGGAATGGAAACTGACCTACCTTTTGGTTCTCCCCGAAAAGGACCTTCCTTTTTTGAACCCATTTATAAAGAACTCGAAAAAAAAATTAGAAAAGCGAAAAAAAAATGTTCTATAGTTCTAAGAGTTTTCAAAGAAAAAACAAAATGGTTTCTAAAAGTCTCAAAAGAAATAACAAGATGGATTATCAAAATAGTTCTATTTATAAAGAAAATAATCAAAGAATTTTCAAAAGTAAACTCAATTTTATTATTTGGGGTGAAAAAAGTATATGAACCGAATGAAAATGGAAAAGATTCCATAACCATAATAAGTAATAAGATTGTTTCTGACTCGCACATTCGAATTAGATCCACGGATTGGACAAATTATTCACCGACAGAAAAAAAAATGAGGAATCTGTCCGATAGGACAATCCTAATCAGAAATCAAATAGAAAGGGTCATAAAAGACAAAAGACTAATATTTCTAACTCTAGATAGAAATATTAGTCCTAACGATAGAAGTTGTGGTGATAAAAGATCGGAATCGCAGAAACATATTTGGCAGATATCAAAAAGAAGAAGTAACAGAATCATACGTAAATGGCACTATTTTCTGAAATTTTTCAGCGAAAGAATATACATAAATATCTTTCTATGTACCATTAATATTCCCAGGATGAATGCACAACTTTTCCTTCAATCAACAAAAAAGATTATCGATAAATACATTTACAATGATGAAAGAAATAAAGAAGGGGTTGATGAAACAAATCAAAATACAATTCACTTTATTTCGACTATAAAAAAGTCGCTTTCGAATATGAATAATAAGAAATTACAGATTTCTTGTGACCCATATTCTTTGTCCCAAGCATCTGTATTTTACAAACTCTCACAAATTCGAGTTATTAACAAGTATCGCTTGAGATCTGTACTTCAATATCGTGAAGCATATCTTTTTCTTAAAGATAGAATAAGGAATTATTTTGGAACACAAAGAATATTTGATTCCAAATTAACACATAAAAGACTTCCGAATTCTGGAATGAATGAATGGAAAAACTGGTTAAGGGGTCATTATCAATACAATTTCTCTCAGACTAGATGGTGTAGATTAGTACCGCAAAAATGGCAAAATAGGGTCAATCAACGTCGTACGATTCAAAATAAAAACTCAAAAAAAGATTCATATAAAAAAAAACAATTCAGTCATTATGGGAATCAAAATGATTATACAGTGAATTCATTGCTGAATCGAAAAGAAAAATTTAAAAATCATTACAGATATGGTCTTTTTTCATATATATATATACATTATGGCGATAGGAAAGACTCATATATTTATCAATCCCCATTACAAATAAATGAGAATCAAGAGATTCTATCTCATTACAACACGCCTAAAACCGAATCACTTTATGTACTGGAGGGTCTATCTATTAATGATTATCTAGGAGAAGAGTCTATTATTGATACAGGTAAAAATACAGATAGAAAATATTTGGAGTGGCAAATTTTCCATTTTTCTCTTAGAAAGAATATCGATATTAAGGCCTGGATCGATATAGAAACCCGGACCAACATTAATAAAATGACTAAGACCGTCACGAATTTGATTGATAAGAAAGATCTTTTCTATTTCAGAATTCATCGAGAAATCAACCCACCCAATCTAAAAAGTCTTTTGTTGGATTGGATGGGAATGAATGAAGAAATGCTATCTCGTCCTATATCAAATTTGGAACTTTGGTTCTTCTCAGAATTTGTACTACTTTATGATGCATATAAAATTAAACCATGGATTATACCAATCCAATTACTTCTTTTAAATTTGAATGGAAATGAAAACATTAGTCAAAATAAAAACATCAACGGAAATCAAAAAAGGGATCTTCATATATCATCTAATCAAAAAGAATATTTTGAATTAGAGAATCGAAATCAAGAAGAAAACGAACAGCTTGACCAAAGAAATCTTGGCTCAGATGCACGAAACCCACAAAAAGATGTTGAAGAGGATTACCCGGAATCAAACATTAAAAAACGTGGAAAGAAAACACAATTTAAGGGTACGAAGGAAGCGGAACTAGAGTTCTTTCTGAAAAGATATTTGCTTTTTCAATTGAGATGGGATGATCCTTTAAATCAAAGAATGTTCAATAATGTCAAGGTATATTGTCTCCTGCTTAGACTGATAAATCCAAGGGAAATTGCTATATCCTCTATTCAAAGAGGAGAAATGCGCCTAGATGTAATGTTGATTCGGAAGGATCTAACTCTTACAGAATTGATAAAAAAAGGAATATTGATTATCGAATCGGCGCGTTTGTCTATAAAATGGGATGGACAATTTCTTATGTATCAAACCATAGGTATTTCATTGGTCCATAACAATAAGTTCCAGATTAATGGAAGATACCGAGAAAAAAGATATGTTGATGAGAATTATTTCGATAGATCCATTACACAACATAGAAAGATGCTTGTGAATGGAGACGAAAATCATTATGATTTGCTTGTTCCCGAAACTATTCTATCTCCTCGACGTCGTAGAGAATTGAGAATTCTAATTTGTTTTAATTCTGGAAATAGGAATGTTATGGATAGGAATCCAGTATTTTTCAATGACAACAATGTAAGGAACTGCGGACAATTTTTGGATGAGGACAAGCATATTGATACAGATATAAATAAATTCATTCAATTCAAATTGTTTCTTTGGCCCAATTACCGATTAGAGGATTTAGCTTGTATGAATCGTTACTGGTTTGATACCAATAATGGCAGTCGTTTCAGTATGTCAAGGATACGTATGTATCCACGATTCGGAATTAGTTGATAGTTGGTACATTTCCTATATATAACATGCCATATCCGGTATATGAAGGTAGACAGATGTACACACACGTTGTGTTACACTCTGATACATGATACCGATTCAATGACGTATCAATTGGATTGAATCCAAGAATGAATCGGCAAAATCTTCTTAGGTCAAAATCATTTTCTTTTGTGCGTGCAGAAATTGCCTTTCCGTCGAATCAGATTACAAATTGTACTTATTAATTTTATTTGATAGAAATAAAGTAGTATATGAATAAATCTAGATTATTGTGTGTATCAGATCGAAATGGCTGGCATTATTATTATTCCTGATCGGTAAAATCCATATCTGTGGAAAAAAAAAGAGAGAAGAATTCTTTTATGGTCAAAAATTCCTCAGTTATTCCGCAAGAAAAAAAAAAAGGGTCTGTTGAATTTCAAGTATTCAGTTTCACCAATAAGATACAGAGACTTACTTCACATTTTGAATTGCACAGAAAAGACTATTCATCTCAGATAGGTTTGCGGAAAATTTTGGGAAAACGTCAACGGCTCTTGGCTTATTTGTCAAAGAAAAATCGAGTGCGTTATAAAAAATTAATTGATCAGTTAGATATTCGGGAACCAAAAACTCGTTAATTTGAAGATTGTTTGAATTCTTTGGTTTATTAGATCTTGAATTTTAATGAACCTCATTTCGTTTTCAGCAATTCATAGAATAATGGATCGGGGAAGAAAACATATGAATATACCGGCTACAAGAAAAGACCTCATGATAGTTAATATGGGCCCTCACCACCCATCAATGCATGGTGTTCTTCGACTTATTGTTACTTTAGATGGTGAAGATGTTATTGACTGCGAACCTGTATTGGGTTATTTACACAGAGGGATGGAAAAAATTGCAGAAAACCGAACAATTATACAATATCTGCCTTATGTAACACGTTGGGATTACTTAGCTACTATGTTCACGGAGGCAATAACAGTAAATGCACCAGAACAATTAGGAAATATTCAAGTACCTAAAAGAGCCAGCTATATCAGAGTAATTATGCTGGAGTTGAGTCGTATAGCTTCTCATTTATTGTGGCTTGGGCCTTTTATGGCAGATATCGGTTCACAGACTCCCTTCTTCTATATTTTCAGAGAAAGAGAATTGCTATATGATCTATTCGAAGCTGCCACGGGTATGCGAATGATGCATAATTATTTCCGTATCGGGGGGGTCGCTGTTGATTTACCTTATGGCTGGATAGATAAATGTTTGGATTTCTGCGATTATTCTTTAACAGGAGTTGTTGAATATCAAAAGCTTATTACGCAAAATCCCATTTTTTTGGAACGAGTTGAAGGGGTGGGCATTATTGGTGGGGAGGAAGCAATAAATTGGGGTTTATCAGGACCAATGCTACGAGCTTCCGGAATCCAATGGGATCTTCGTAAAGTTGATCATTATGAGTGTTACGATGAATTCGATTGGGAAGTCCAGTGGCAAAAAGAAGGAGATTCATTAGCTCGTTATTTAGTACGAATCAATGAAATGACGGAATCCATAAAAATTATTCAACAGGCTCTGGAAGGAATTCCGGGGGGGCCCTATGAGAATTTAGAAGTTCGACGCTTTGATAGAGCAAAAGATTCCGAATGGAATGATTTTGAATATCGATTCATTAGTAAAAAGCCTTCTCCCACTTTTGAATTGTCGAAACAAGAACTTTATGTGAGAGTAGAAGCCCCAAAGGGGGAATTGGGAATTTTTTTGATAGGAGATAATAGTGTTTTTCCCTGGAGATGGAAAATTCGTCCACCGGGTTTCATCAATTTGCAAATTCTTCCTCAGCTAGTTAAAAGAATGAAATTGGCTGATATCATGACGATACTAGGTAGTATAGATATCATTATGGGAGAAGTTGATCGTTGAAATGATAATTGATACTACAGAAGTACAAGCTATCAATTCTTTTTCCAGATCGGAATCCTTAAAAGAGGTCTATGAACTCTTATGGCTGCTTGTCCCTATTTTTACTCCTGTATCGGGAATCACAATAGGCGTACTCGTAATTGTGTGGTTAGAAAGAGAGATATCTGCAGGGATACAACAACGTATCGGGCCTGAATATGCCGGTCCTTTGGGAATTCTTCAAGCTCTAGCAGATGGGACCAAACTACTTTTCAAAGAAGATCTTCTCCCATCTAGAGGAGATATTCGTTTATTCAGTATTGGACCATCTATAGCGGTCATATCAATTCTACTAAGTTATTCAGTAATTCCTTTTGGCTATCGCCTTGTTCTAGCCGATCTCAGTATAGGCGTTTTTTTATGGATTGCCATTTCCAGTATTGCTCCTATCGGACTTCTTATGTCAGGATATGGATCGAATAATAAATATTCCTTTTCAGGTGGTCTACGAGCTGCTGCTCAATCTATTAGTTATGAAATACCATTAACTCTGTGTGTGTTATCAATATCTCTACGTGTGATTCGTTGGAATATGAACCTTTACCTCTTTGCTTTCTTTCTAGGAAAGAGGTTGAATGTATTGAATAGATATCTTTCTCTTTTTATTCATCATTCGGGCCGATGAGTTAAACCAGATAGTTATATGAGTAAAACAAAACATCTTATGAATTTGCAGTAAGAAGATTGATTCTCATTCCCTATGTACGAGAGTAAAATGGAAGTAAACATAAGCGGCCGAAACTCTTTACCCCAAGATTGGTTGATTAGTCATCATGACTTGAAGCGGGTGCAAAAGATCAACTGTATGGAGTTTCTACTATTGTATTACCATATCAGGGATCAATTAAAAATGAGTGGACGGTTAGGAACACCAAGGTACACAAAGGATTAGTGATGGAGATAATGTAAGGTATCCAAAGGAATATTTCTACATAACATAAAAAAAGGAATCATAATGAGGGCTTTAAGTTGGTAGAAATGATAAAGCAGTACTTCCTCACGATTTCGATCCAGAGTATGCTTCTATCCACTGATTCAAGAAATAACTATCGGGAACGAAGTAATCCTTTATTTAATTTTTTAGAAACCCCTCTCCTCTTCTGAGTGAGAAAGAAGAACAGAAACGAAAGAAATGGAATGCAATAGGAAAACTAAATATAAATATCTTTGTTTATTCTTTCCTCAATCCTATCCATATTCATACAGATAGAATTTTTATCATGATTCATCAACTATAACTCATGAACTCGTGTCTAATTATTTTTCTACGAAACGAAATATCTATTGAAACAACGAGTATTTTATTGAAGGATTAAGTTATTACTGAACAAAGAGAATTCCATTTAGGAAATAAAGGATGAGATCAATTCGGAAGCACTTTTTATTTGTTATTATGGCGGACAGAATTCCATTGGTCTAATTCGGGACTCTTCGATGCATCTTTACTCTATCTACCCTACAAACATGTCAAGGTAATAATGAACCAGTCCTTAGATTTATTTGGGGCCATCGAGGAGCCGTATGAAGCTGAGGTCTCATGTGCGGTTCTGGAATAGCGATGGGAATAGTGATGTTATCATCGACTATGATTATCTAACAGTTCAAGTACAGTTGATATAGTTGAGGCACAGTCAAAATATGGGTTTTGGGGGTGGAATCTGTGGCGTCAACCTATAGGGTTTATAGTTTTTCTAATTTCTTCCCTAGCGGAATGCGAGAGATTACCTTTTGATTTACCAGAAGCAGAGGAAGAATTAGTAGCAGGTTATCAAACCGAATATTCAGGTATCAAATCTGGTTTATTTTACGTTGCTTCTTACCTAAATCTACTAGTTTCTTCATTATTTGTAACAGTTCTTTACTTGGGCGGGTGGAATCTCTCTATTCCGTACATATTCATTCCTGAGCCTTTCGGAATAAATAAAACGAGTGGGTTTTTTGGAATGACAATAGGTATCCTTATTACATTAGCTAAAGCTTATTTGTTTCTGTTCATTCCTATCGCAACAAGATGGACTTTACCTAGGATGAGAATGGACCAACTATTAAATCTTGGGTGGAAATTTCTTTTACCTATTTCTCTAGGTAATCTATTATTAACAACTTCTTTCCAACTCGTTTCGCTCTAACAGAATATGATATTCTAGATTCATAACCTATCTCGAGCAAGAGAAAGAAACATCAATCAAATTTTTCATGGATATCCACGATATGTTTGCTATGGTGACTGGGTTCATGAATTATGGTCAACAAACAGTACGAGCTGCAAGGTACATTGGTCAAAGTTTCATGATTACCTTATACCACGTGAATCGCTTACCTGTGACTATTCAATATCCTTATGAAAAATCGATCACATCGGAGCGTTTTCGTGGTCGAATCCACTTTGAATTTGATAAATGCATTGCTTGTGAAGTATGTGTTCGGGTATGCCCCATAGATCTACCCGTTGTTCATTGGAGATTGGAAACAGATATTAGAAAAAAACGATTACTTAATTATAGCATTGATTTTGGAATCTGTATATTTTGTGGTAATTGCGTCGAGTATTGTCCAACAAACTGTTTATCAATGACTGAAGAATATGAACTTTCTACTTATGATCGTCACGAATTGAATTATAATCAAATTGCTTTGGGTCGGTTACCAATATCAGTAATTGGAGATTACACAATTCGGACAATTAAATTATGAATTCGACTCAAATCAAAATAGCCACGGGTAAACCTCTTGATTTGATTCGAGAACGATTACCAATTACTAAGGTTCCGTTTTGATCTAAAGTAAAGGGGTGAGGCTTCTTTCATTTTGCTAGGTCAGTAACTACAAATCATAACTATTGATTGGTTAAAATCGCGGCTTGATTTAGATTTAGAATGGATTCATATATCCGTGATGGTTTCAAAATATACAATTCCGAACTACTCTTTCGGATACAATAGCGGGATTGATCCAATAACAGTGTCTATATCAATCCACACCAATCCTATTAGGATTTAATTCAATTAGGAACGTATCATATACAAACAAAAAAAAAGATAAGGTAACCTCTTTTTTCTTGGATCGATCAGTAAGTTTATGAAATATTTCGACTTATTTATTTCTTATTTTACACACAATGGATTTACCTGGACCAATACATGATATTCTTTTAGTATTTTTGGGATCAGGTCTTATATTAGGAGGGCTAGGGGTAGTATTACTTACCAATCCAATTTATTCTGCCTTTTCATTGGGATTGGTTCTTGTTTGTATATCCTTATTCCATATTCCATCTAACTCTTATTTTGTAGCTGCTGCACAGCTCCTTATTTACGTGGGAGCTGTAAATGTTTTAATCGTATTTGCTGTGATGTTCATGAATGGTTCAGAATATTACAACGATTTCTATCTTTGGACCGTTGGGGATGGGGTCACTTCACTGGTTTGTACAAGTATTCTTTTTTCACTAATTACTACTATCTCAGATACGTCGTGGTACGAGATTATCTGGACTACAAAATCAAACCAGATTATAGAGCAAGACCTAACAAGTAACGTTCAACAAATTGGGATTCATTTATCAACAGATTTTTACCTTCCATTTGAACTCATTTCTATAATTCTTTTAGTTGCTTTGATAGGTGCAATTGCTATGGCTCGTCAGTAATAAGTAATAAATACTTGGAATTAGAAATCAAAAATAAAATAAAGAAAGTCTTGTTCTATATTATTATTATCCCACCTATTTTCTTTCAGTTCCATTTTCATATTCTATTCAAAATATATTAAATTGAAGGGGGTTCGATCCATTACTAATACACTTTTTTTCGTACTTGCTATATTCTAGTCAATCAAATCGGTGAAATTGTTGTTCATATTGAAATGAATCGAGATTGATGAGGAGTTGGTCAATGATGACCGAACATGTACTTATTTTGAGTGCCTATTTATTTTCTATCGGTATTTATGGATTAATCACAAGCCGAAACATGGTTAGAGCACTTATGTGTCTTGAGCTTATACTGAATGCGGTTAATATAAATCTCGTAACATTTTCTGATTTGTTTGATAGTCGCCAATTAAAAGGAGATATTTTATCGGTTTTTGTTATAGCTATTGCAGCCGCTGAAGCAGCTATTGGACCGGCTATTATTTCATCGATCCATCGTAATAGAAAATCAACTCGTATCAATCAATCGAATTTGTTAAATAAATAGTCGTAATGATATAAATAAATAAAAAGACAGAACAAATATATATATATATATTTATATATATATAATATTCACCAATATATTCACCAATTTATAACTAGCATGTATGACTCGTATGACCATGTTTGCTGAAACGTAAGAAATCAAAGTATCTTGGACCTCTCTTATGAACAGATCCAGAACAGAAGTAGATTGATTACAAAAAAATTCTGGTAAACCACTGATTCGTCTGGTGTCTACAATACAGAATTTAATTACTACTAATTTAATAATTTAACCAGATCGAAAATTGATAACGTTCCAAAAATTTATAGATTCAATGTCACATTCAGTAAAGATTTATGATACATGTATAGGGTGTACTCAATGTGTACGAGCCTGCCCCACAGATGTATTGGAAATGATACCTTGGGACGGATGTAAAGCTAAACAAATCGCTTCTGCCCCAAGAACAGAGGACTGTGTAGGTTGTAAGAGATGTGAATCCGCTTGTCCAACGGATTTCTTGAGTGTTCGGGTTTACTTATGGCATGAGACAACTCGCAGCATGGGTCTAGCTTATTGATACGTTCCAGAAAAACCCACTTGAATCCATTTGATTCCTCTTTACCGACAAAAACCCGTACTCGAGAAATTATTCCGAGCGCGGGTTTTTCTGGTCAAAGTCTATCTTGTCTTTACCACGAGTTATTTTCCTTGGTTAACAATAATTGTTGTTTTGCCGATATCCGCGGGTTCGTCAATTTTCTTTCTTCCTCATAGAGGAAATAAAAATAAGGTGGTTCGGTGGTATACTATCTGTATATGCTTATTAGAACTCCTAATAACGACCTACGCATTCTGTTATCATTTCCAATTGGACGATCCATTAATCCAATTGGAGGAAGCTTATAAATGGATAAATATTTTTGATTTTCACTGGAGATCAGGAATCGATGGATTTTCCATAGGACCCATTTTACTGACGGGATTCATCACTACTT